AGGAGTCCGTTTGGAAATCGTCCGACCTGCGCGCACCCCCCGAGTATATGATTCAATTCAACAGGAATCACACAAGGGTAGATTGATAGAAACCTCTGGTAAAATACCCATCAGTACACGTAACCCAGCAAAGAAAGTACATTACATAGCCCGTTTTAGGGATTGTCGACTTACCCATTCAGTAACTTTGGCACTGGACGTTCTCAAAATGGATCGGGTCGGGTGAATTAGAGAATAGACAGACGTCTGTTGGCATTCCAGCCTTCCTTCTCCTTTCAGGGCCTATCCGAAAGAGAATCGTACCTCTTGGTCGTGAATAGGACGAACCCGCCTCCGTGGATATCTTTGCTTCGGAACAAAACAATTAGAATTAGGCTCGGTCAACTGGAATGTGTATTATCCATATGGGAGATCTTCCAATTGAGAAGATCCATATCTATTTTCTTTAGTTATTCAATTCAACCAATGATTCGTTATTGGAGCAGATAGCAACAACCATTTCAGCGGACATGCGTATTTTCCGATGGATTTACATGGTTTCATTAGTCGAAATTGTTTGATGTAGCGAGTAATAGGCTCTTTCGCCGTTCAAGAATTCTTGTTTAGGCAGTTCATATCATCCACACATAGTGATCTAAGATTTCAATTCTTCCATGTTTCAGCAGTAGCATATTGTTCCATGGCCAAAAAGAGAAGATGGAAGAAACAGGTGTTTCCACGACTCTACCATCCGGACAATTCTGTTCCACTTAATCCCTTTTTCATGGCCACATATCTTTACGGCTAAGGAATGGGGAATCTTTCTCCTGTTACATGAATCAAATGTTTCATTTCATCCGGGAAAAGCCATCTCTTTCTCAACAATGTCTTTGTCATTTGATCCAATAACGTTCTGTTAGATAGGAACAGATTTGATAAATACTGATAACTCTCGGATAGAGTATTAGAACGGAAAGATCCATTAGATAATGAACCATTGGTTCTAAGCCATCTCTGGCGATGAATCAACAATTCGAAGTGCTTTTCTTGCGTATTCTTGATGAACCAGCGTTTATATATAGATGTAGGAGGATTTGTTTGGGAAGCAATAAGCCCCTTTGACATCTCTTCATCTGCAAAAAATTCTCGACGTGAAAACACAGAGACAAAGGGCTGATCTTTGAATAGAGAAAAAAATGGATCCGCAGGGTCCCAAATGAATTGGCTTGTTCGAAAAAAGCCTTGTTCTTTGGAAGATCTATCTCGTGTCTGGTACTGCATAGTTCCACTCTGCAAGAACTCCGAATCATTCTCTTGAAGCTCATCCTCTTTATGATAAATGATCCGTTTGCCCCGAAATGACCCAGCCCAATAGGGAAATCCCAATTCAGTGGGCCTTTCGATACAATCAAATAGATTACCATTGCCACAAGGGCGCCATATTCTAGGAGCCCAAACTATGTGATTGAATAAATCCTCCTCTATCTGTTGCGGATCGAGGGCCCCTTCTTCAAACTCCGATTCGTATTTTTCATATAGAAATCTCTGATCAACGATAGAACAAGATCCATTTTGCATCATATCTAACTGATTCCTTGGTTCGGACCGAAGAAGTAATGTCACTCGATTATTATCAAACTGACTGCAATCTTTTTCTGTCCGTGAGGATCCCGCCCGAGCCAGAGCGCCTTCTACTTCTAATAGTAATAGGCCATGAACTAGATCAGAATCATTCTCAACGAATCTGATCCAATTTTTTTCATCGGGTCTGGATGAAGACCAAAGATCTTGAGCGACCGATCCGGCAGAACAACTCAAAAGATAAAGAAGTATCGTTAATTTCTTCATGCTCGTTCCAAGTTCGAAGTACCATTTGTACAAATAAGAATCCCCTTCCTTACATGATTTCTTCTTCATATAGATAGATATAGGATCTATGGGGCAATTACTTAGAAGTACATTTTGTGCAACAGCCCTTCCTATCTGATAGAAAAGGATCCCATGATCCTGAACCGATCTTATCTGGGATCGAAAATCCCAAGTTTTTCTATGAAGAGCTGATCTAATTGTATTAGTTTCTATAATGGATTTCTTCTGTGTAATACTAATCGATAGGGCCTCATTGATAAGTGCTACAAGATCTCGTGCATTGGAACCCATGGTTATGGACCCGAATCCGTTAGTATGGAACATCTTCTTTTCCAAGTGAAATCCCCTAGTATATGAAAGAATGAAAAAGTGCTTTCGTTGTTGTGGAAGAGGAAGCCTTCGTATCTTAATGCATGTATTTAATTTCTTCGGAGCTATTAGAGCGGGATCCACTTTTTGGGGAATATGAGTCGAAGCAATAACAAGAATCTTTCCAGTGGAACATCTTTCACAATCCCTGGAGAGATAGTTCTCTAATAGACCGAGGGATAAGTAATTCGACTCATTCACATACAGATCATGAATGTTTGGAATCCATATTATGCAAGGAGACATTGCTTTTGCTAATTCGAATTGAAGGGTGATATCAAATCGGTCTATTTTCAGCGTCATATACATAGTTAGCACATTCGTCATAGTTAGCAGCTCCGTATCAATATCACGGTCATCATCACTATCATCAATATCGTCACTATCATCAATATCGATATCGTCACTATCATCAATATCGATATCATCAATAAGATAATCTTTAGGCTTGTCATCCAGGAACTTGTTCGGAAATACCGTAATGAAAGGAACATAGGAGTTTGTCGCTAGGTATTTGACCAAACAGGATCGTCCAGTTCCTATAGAACCTATCACTAAAATACCTCTAGAAGGGGATAGGGCTAAGCGGAGCGAAAAGGGTTTTCCATGGGGAGATGGGGAATGAAAACTATTAGCCCCACACAAGGTTTGTGAATAAGTGATTGTCTGATAATGAGCAAGGAATATCCGTCTTTCTGCTAAACAGGATCTATTAAACTCATAATTCATTAGATCCTTTTGATGAATGTCAACTAAGTATCGTAAGGAAATTGATCCCGGTTGTTCAATCATTTGATAACCAGAGTCATTCTTTGATAAATGATCACTATGAGTCAGACTCAATAGAATTTGATCAATCCTTTTTTCTGTCGTTAAGGTGGAGAACTGAACCAAGAATTCTCTTTCTTCATCATCAATCGAATAACTGTTCGCGACCCAGAATTCTATTTTCTCATCAATCCAATCACCGTTCACGTTTTTTATTTTTCTTATCAATGAATAGATCTCTTTACTTGTACGACTTAGATGTCTCGTATTTCTCGAAAAAATGATTCGATTGATGGGATTTGGTATGATACTTACAAGATCGATGAGATTGATCTTCCAATATTTCTTCTTAGAACGTATTGATTTGACCCCATAAGCGGGACCACCACCCAATAGCATGTTGCCACCAGAAGCAGAACCCCGTATTTCTTCCAGAGAATCTCCTAATTGTTCCAGAACAACTAGAAAGAGATTCTTTAACCAGAAAGAATTCAGTTCAGATGTAGGATACCTATCCAGAAGTTTTCGAAATTCCATCATACATGATGGAATCATCAAAGATTTGATCTTTTCTAACTCTGTCTGTAACTCACTAGAGGCTCGGGAAACAAAGAGAAGATGTATACGAATCAAATATCCAGCAACAAGAAGAAGGAAAAAGATTGAAATTGAATAGAGGAACTCCCGAGCATTTGTTGATCTCAGATGTGCCCATATCAATGGAAAGGGTGACTCATTATTTCGATGAATCATTTCTTCGGACAGAAGAAGATTCTGTAAACATTGATTCGAAATCTCACTTATCAGAATCCATTGTGGAAGAATCTTCTGAGGAATTGGCCCTGATATATCTGATCCATGCATCATATCATGAAAAATGGATACAAATTTTTGACTGCTACTTAGCATCGGCAATAGGTCTGAAAGAGTATCTAAAAGGGTGAAATTGAGATATTTGCACCCTGTCGAAGTAAGGAACCATGGCATATATGTTTGGAACAGATTCCATTTTGAGAGATTTGAAAAATATCGTTGAAAGGTTCTATACATCTGCCCTTTCTCAACGCATTTCTTTAGACAAAGACTCCGTTTTTTCCTCTTTCCGGATGGTAAATATTTCTCAGAACATAGAATGTGAATCAAACCCATGTTTGAATTGAAACGGAGATACTGATGCAAGTTATTCCCTTCTGAATCAGATAGATTCATATCTGAAAGAGGCTGACAATAAGTTCTTTCCAAATTGACTGGTTGTTCCTCTGTTAGAGGTGTTGCAGAAATGTCTGCGATCGAGTAAATAGCTCTACGAACGAATGGATCGGATCGAATTGGAAAATGGAAAGATTTGTACAAGTTATATGTTTCATCACCACTTTGTGGGGAATCGTTAGGTATGAAGATGTCAGATACCTGTGACTCGATTGGTGAAATAGTCTCTCTCTCCAAAAAAAGAGATTTTTTTTTACCGACACACAAAGAAAAGATTTTGTTGCGAATGGACAAGATATTGAGGAATTGCCCATATGTAAGATCATAATTATTGATACGGGTCTTTTCCACATAAAAGGGGAATCTTTTGTTACAATAGAACCAGAAGTGATGTGGATCATTCAAGAATCGAAGTCGATTTGCTTTATAAAAAGAAGATATCAATGAACTTCTATGAAATGGTTTCACGGGATTCCGCCGATTGTCTCGATCGTGGGATATCATTGAGAAATAGGAATCCGTGTTATCAAAGGATTTCCTGCGATTCTTTCTAGTATGGAATGAGTCAATCATCCGCTTTGGTATCTTTTTGAACAAAAATGGTAATATTGTTCCTCCATTGATCAAGGATTTCGGTCTTTGCGAAGTATCATGATCATCCAATAAGAAGGGTTTCAATTTCTTCAAATGAACGATTTGAACACCTATGGATTCTAACAACTGATTGCAGAGTTGATCATTCGGACCTTTCAATTCATAGGTGTGGATCTCGGACCTATGAATGGGGATATTCCCGATACTCACAAAGAAAAGGGGGAGTAACTTGGACAAAAAGGGAAGTGACTTGGACAAAAAGAAACGAAGTGGCTTAGACAAATCTTCTTTGTCGATAGCCTCGGACCAATCAATCGAATATTGATTAATACATAATCGATCGAACACTACTTGCACTACTTGAAAACGATTCTTCTGTTCAGAAACGAAATGTTTCTGGAAATTCTTGCTCCCATTGGACCATTTGTATCTATATGCATCAGGATCCCGATTCATGGATATCTCAGTTCGAGAAATAAGAGGATCAAACCATTTCTTCTGAATCTTTTTAAAATTCGATAAATGTTGGTTGATCGTATATTTCATTATAGTTATATGATTCAGAGTATCATTTCCTATTTGATCCCCTTGAATTCCATATTCGAAGTTGCGATCGGATCTATTCATTAAAAAGAATCGATTCGATACATTTCTTATGTACCCGTAGGTGCTATATTGGATTTGAATCAGATTTCGTATCAATCTATATTGATTGACTGCCTCCATTATGTTGTTGCTAGCAAATACCGCTGTTTTTAGTTTTGGATCTTCCAAATCATTCCCGCAGTAGATCCGGGCCGATTTTTTTCTGATCCTTCGAGAAAAGGATTCATTCTCCTCATAAAAAAGAGGAGGTAGAACCAATAAAGATTTCTTTTTCGATTCATCTCTGGAGTTGAATACCTCATTCAAGAATCTTTTTTGATCCAACCCGTAGGAATCAATAGAAAAGGCAAATCCCCTATGATACACCAGATCAGGCTCGGTTATTGATAGAGTGAATAGATCCGCCATTTCTGGGAATCTCTCTTCTGATTCAAAATCGTGGTGTAACGCGTATCCCCCTTTGTTCCGGTCATGGAATAGATGAAAGAAATCAAAAAATGGATTTTTGTTCAAGAATGAAATCTTATTGGAACTGTCCATATCCGGCTCATCCTTCGGAACCAGATCCGGGATGTGATATGGTTCCGAGGGATGAATTGAGACGGTATTTTGTAAATACGTAATTATCTTGAATATATCAACCATTTCCTTATTTTCCGCTCGCCTGGAAGGGACAAAAGAAACATCTTGTTTTTTATTCTTCTGATCTCTAGTGAACCTCTCGGTAGAATTCGAACCCAGATGAAGTTCTGACCATCTGTCAGAGAAAAAAGAACGAATTGATCTTGTAGGATTCCCAAGAAATTCTTCGATTTCTTCCGGAAGCAGATGATTATTCATCCGCTTCTCAGGTTCCGTGAATAGCCAGGACATGGAGGAAGATCCAAAAAGGCATTTCGGGAATCGATCTGATTCTATCTCTGTTCGTTCCGTTTGAAGAAAGGAAGGATCCCAAAGAATCGATCTCTCTTTTAGTTGCTGAATCTCTGTTTGATCGATCAATGTGTGATATTCTGAATCCTCATTTCTAACGGAATCGAAATGATCTCTGGATTGATCAGAATAAAATCCTTTCCATTGGCTAGAATCCGTTACTTGAACAAAAATAGATCTTGTGGAATCATATTGAATATTTGACAATACATTCCGTACCTTGCTAAAAAACCGATCCTTGTTTACCAACCACACATTGTCTAACCAAATCCAATTCTCTCTCGAGACGTTCCTCAAAAAATCCGATTCGTGCTGATTCTTCCCCCAACTAACGAAGAGATCTTGGCGGAATTGCCACATATGAAATTGAGCACAATTTTGCAAAGAGATACCCCACTTGTTTCTCGAGAAGAGATGGGAAACATGCTCAATATCATTGGATTGCATAGTTGCCCCAGCTCCTTGTTGTTTGAAGAAACTCTTCCCCTCAATTGGTCTTTTTTCACGAAAAGCAGACATGAGATAACAAATCAAGCCTTTCCCTAAGATTTCGAATAGCTGTCCCGAATTCAAGTTGATTATGTTTCGTTTCTTCCTCGGAGAAAGACGATCAAACAATTCCCAATCATGGTCCTTGCGGATCGGATCATCCGTATAGGATAAAAAAAGAAACTCCAGATATTTGCTATCTTTCTCTTTGAATGAGATCTCAATTCCAGCTACGGTTTCATTAGATATCTGCCAACTAGAATCCCTCTTTTTTCCGATCCGGTTCCTCCACCACCGCGAACCCCGGTTAGATTCAGGCATGATACACTTCTTCTTTATTGGGAAAACCCAAGTCCTCTCTTGCGGATCCATGAAACAACTCTCAGAAATCTTTTTCCCTTTTGGAAGATACAGGAGCGAAACAATCAACCTATTTCTATCGGAAGACCAAAAAGATTCTTCCAATGTCTCATTTCTGGGTCCAATGGAATTCATAGGTATAGGAAGAAGCCCCATCAAATAGAGATTTTTTCTTTCGACCATCTTTCGATTGTTAATACGAAATATAAGGACCGCTGCTACAAGCAGTACTACACCTTTGATCGTGAAATATCGATTGCTTGTTGCACCCCGTGAATCACGTGAAAGTAGGATACTCCAAATTCGGGGGTCAAAGAGTTTCATAAAACGTTCTTGGTGGAAAAAAATGTGAGTGAAAGATCCCACCGAATCGAATTTTATCCATGAATCTAAGAAATAGTGAGAATTCTTGATCTCTCTCAATATCTCTCTCAATTCGAAGATCCAGGATTTGAATTGATGTCGTTTCATTGATTTCTCCTAAAGATTTCATTTCAATTGGAATTGGAATTTGGTTATTCACGATGTACGAGGATCCCTTTTAAGCATCCATGGCTGAATGGTTAAAGCGCCCAACTCATAATTGGCAAATTCGTAGGTTCAATTCCTGCTGGATGCACGCCAATGGGAACGGAACATTCAATAAGTCTATTGGAATTGGCTCTGTATCAATGGAATCGCATCATCCATACATAACGAATTGGTATGGTATATTTATACCATATGAACAGTAAGAACTAGAATTCTTATCGATACTGGAACTCATAGGGAAGAAAATGGATGGAATCAAATATGCAGTATTTACAGAAAAAAGTATTCGGTTATTGGGGAACAATCAATATACTTCTAATGTCGAATCAGGATCAACTAGGACAGAAATAAAGCATTGGGTCGAACTCTTCTTTGATGTCAAGGTAATAGCTATGAATAGTCATCGACTCCCGGGAAAGGGTAGAAGGATGGGACCTATTGTGGGACATACAATACATTACAGACGCATGATCATTACGCTTCAACCGGGTTATTCTATTCCACCTCTTATAGAGAAAAGAACTTAAAGCAAAAGACTTAATAACACGGCAATACATTTATACAAAACTTCTACCCTGAGCACACGCAATGGAGCCGTAGACAGTCAAGTGAAATCCAATGCACGGAATAATTTGATCTATGGACAGCATCGTTGTGGTAAAGGTCGTAATGCCAGAGGGATCATTACCGCAGGGCATAGGGGGGGAGGTCATAAGCGTCTATACCGTAAAATCGATTTTCGACGGAATGAAAAAGAGATATCTGGTAGAATCGTAACCATAGAATACGACCCTAATCGAAATGCATACATTTGTCTCATACACTATGGGGATGGTGAGAAGAGATATATTTTACATCCCAGAGGGGCTATAATTGGAGATACCATTGTTTCTGGTACAGAAGTTCCTATATCAATGGGAAATGCCCTACCTTTGAGTGCGGTTTGAACTATTGATTTACGTAATTGGAAGTAACCAATTAGGTTTACGACGAAACCTAGAAATCGATCACTGATCCAATTGGAGTACCTCTACGGGATAGCCCTCAACTGAAAACTGTTGAGTAACGACAGCAAGTGATTGAGTTCAGTAGTTCCTCATAGAAAATTATTGACTCTAGAGATATGGTAATATGGAGAAGACAAAATTGTTTGAAGCGCGCACAGAACCGGAAGCGCCCCCCGTTTCAAAGAGAGGAGGACGGGTTATTCACATTTCATTTGATGGTCAGAGGCGAATTGAAAGCTAAGCAGCGGTAATTATAAAGACCCCCCGGGGAAAAATAGAGATGTCTCCTACGTTACCCGTAATATGTGGAAGTATCGACGTAATTTCATAGAGTCATTCGGTCTGAATGCTACATGAAGAACATAAGCCAGATGACGGAACGGGGAGACCTAGGATGTAGAAGATCATAACATGAGTGATTCGGCAGATTTGGATTCCTATATATCCACTCATGTGGTACTTCATCATACGATTCATATAAGATCCATCTGTCTAGATATCATCATATACATCTAGAAAGCCGTATGCTTTGGAAGAAGCTTGTACAGTTTGGGAAGGGGTTTTTATTGATAAAAAAGAAGAATCTACTTCAACCGATATGCCCTTAGGCACGGCCATACATAACATAGAAATCACACTTGGAAAGGGTGGACAATTAGCTAGAGCAGCAGGCGCTGTAGCGAAACTGATTGCAAAAGAGGGTAAATCAGCCACATTAAGATTACCATCTGGGGAGGTCCGTTTGATATCCAAAAACTGCTTAGCAACAGTCGGACAAGTGGGTAATATTGGGGTGAACCAAAAAAGTTTGGGTAGAGCCGGATCTAAGTGTTGGCTAGGTAAGCGTCCTGTAGTAAGAGGAGTAGTTATGAACCCTGTAGACCATCCCCATGGGGGCGGTGAAGGGAGAGCCCCAATTGGTAGAAAAAAACCCACAACCCCTTGGGGTTATCCTGCGCTTGGAAGAAGAAGTAGGAAAAGAAACAAATATAGTGATAGTTTTATTCTTCGTCGCCGTAAATAGGAAGATTGAAAATCCAATCTTGGGAATTGGAAATAATGTGATGGGCGAACGACGGGAATTGAACCCGCGCATGGTGGATTCACAATCCACTGCCTTGAGCCACTTGGCTACATCCGCCCCTTCCCTTATCTAGCTAAAGGATTTTATCTTTTTTTCATTCATCAATATTTTATTGTATTTATTCTTACCTTCATACTTAAGATTCAGATCGATATATTGGACATAGAATGCCAATTTCAAAAATTTTTAAAAAGGAGTAATCAGCCGTGACACGTTCACTAAAAAAAAATCCTTTTGTAGCTAATCATTTAGCGGGAAAAATGGAAAAACTCAACATGAGGAAGGAGAAAGAAATAATAGTGACTTGGTCTCGGGCATCTACCATTATACCCACAATGATTGGCCATACAATCGCTATTCATAATGGAAAGGAACATTTACCTATTTTTATAACAGATCGTATGGTCGGTCACAAATTGGGAGAATTCGCACCTACTATAACTTTTGCGAAACACGCGAGAAACGATAATAAATCTCGTCGTTAGTCGTTCTACTCTACTAAGTATTCATGTGAAAAAGTCTTATCTTAATATAAGATATAAGAGTTTAAGACTCTTTATCTTATAGTATTACTTTATCTTATAGTATTAATAGTATTATACTACTTATAGTATTAATAGTATTATACTAAGAGTAGAGTATAGTATTTGAATTTTCTTTTGATAGTATACTAAGACTTAGACTTTTCTTACTTATCTTATATCTTATACTATACTGAACCTAGGCACTTATCATTCATTTCATTCATTGGCGGGGGAGAACTTTCTTTTATGATAAAGAACGAAAATTCAGATAGAAAAGCAAAAGTGTTAGCTCAACATATATGTATGTCTGTTTCGAAAGCACAAAGAATAATTAATCTGATTCGAGGACGTTCTTAT